GTATGAACCGGAATATAGAAAAAATATGTGGATAGAGAGGTGAGAGAAAGAGAGAAAAATAATATCAATGATATAGAATTCCAATATGTAAGGTCTATGAGTCATCTAGTCATCTCATAAAAGACAATGTAATAAAGCATCAATACTGATTCATACATAAATAAATGATAGATATAGAACAAAAAACCAAGAGCCTTGAGCCAATAAAGACTGAGAAAATTGACTCAAAAACAAATTTCATTAAGAGCTCCGTTGTAAAATTAAGTAAGACCTAACCATTAAACAAGAAGCGATGGGAACGATGGAACCCATGAATGCAGAAGATTTTATTGAAACTAAATCCTAACGATTCATTGGTCGGGATGGCGGAAGGAACCGAGAAATAATTCATCTATTCTGATCTGAGAAGTAATGAATTAACCTTACAACTAAACTAAAATAGATATTTAGAGTAAATATTCGCCCGCGAAAACATTCTTTTTTAGATTGCTATATTTTGGATTTGGGGCAATCCGATACGATACAATGAAAAAAGAAATAGAAATATATGTTTAATAGGTTTAATTATATATCCAAAATATCCAAATAGGGTATACAAAACACTAATAGGATTTAGATTCAATGTCAAAGAATACCGCGATTTCATCTATTATTCATTAAATATATATATATCAATTCAAATTAAATATTTTGAATCCTTTTTTTTTTTCGCGAGGAGCTGGATGAGACGAAACTCTCACGTCCGGTTCTGTAGTAGAGGTGGAATTCAGAAAGAACCATCAACTATAACCCCAAAAGAACCAGATTCCGTAAACAACATAGAGGACGAATGAAGGGAATGTCTTATCGAGGTAATCATATTAGTTTCGGTAAATATGCTCTTCAAGCGCTTGAACCCGCTTGGATCACATCTAGACAAATAGAAGCAGGGCGGCGGGCAATGACACGAAATGCACGTCGTGGTGGAAAAATATGGGTACGTATATTTCCCGACAAACCAGTTACAGTAAGACCCACAGAAACACGTATGGGTTCGGGTAAAGGCTCTCCTGAATATTGGGTAGCTGTTGTTAAACCAGGTCGAATACTTTATGAAATGGGTGGGGTCGCAGAAAATATAGCCAGAAAGGCAATTTCAATAGCAGCGTCCAAAATGCCTATCAAAACTCAATTTATTATGTTAGGATAAGAATGTAGAATCAAAGAAAAAAAATTCTGGTAATGAAAAATGTAAGGTTTTTTTTTGACAAAAAATATTTCTTTCTTTTTCTTAGCCCTTTGCATTGAAAGAACAAATAAAAAAATGATTCAACCCCAGACACATTTGAATGTAGCAGATAACAGTGGGGCTCGAGAATTGATGTGTATTCGAATCATAGGAGCTAGTAATCGCCGATATGCTTATATCGGTGACGTTATTGTTGCTGTGATTAAAGAAGCAGTACCAAATATGCCCCTAGAAAGATCGGAAGTGGTCAGAGCTGTAATTGTACGTACCTGCAAAGAACTTAAACGTGACAACGGTATGCTAATACGATATGATGACAATGCCGCAGTTGTCATTGATCAAGAAGGAAATCCTAAAGGAACTCGCGTTTTTGGTGCGATCGCCCGGGAATTGAGGCATTTAAATTTTACTAAAATAGTTTCATTGGCGCCCGAGGTATTATAATAATCTTAAAATATAAGATGAGACTATGATATAGTTATAGTAGAGTATTGGAAAGAAATAGATTCAAATAAATTGAGTAGATTGTGTTTCACGCATATACCTTTAATTTAATAATATAATTTTTTTTTTCATAAACAAAAAAAAGAAGTAAAAAAACATGTTGATTATATCAAAATTTGGGGGCAACAAGAATTTTAGTCCATCATGAGTAGGGACACTATTGCTGACATACTAACCTCTATACACAATGCGGGTATGGATAGAAAAAGAGTAGTTCGAATAGCATCTACTAATATCACCGAAAACATTGTTAAAATCCTTTTACGAGAAGGTTTTATCGAAAATGTGAGGAAACATCGAGAAAGCGATAAATATTTTTTGGTTTCAACCCTGCGACATACAAGAAATAGAAAAAGGCCCTATAGAAACCTTTTAAATTTAAAACGGATAAGCCGGCCCGGTCTACGAATCTATTCTAACTATCAAAGAATTCCTAGAATTTTAGGCGGAATGGGGGTTGTAATTCTTTCTACTTCTCAAGGTATAATGACAGATCGGGAGGCTCGACTAAAAGGAATAGGCGGAGAAATTTTGTGTTATATATGGTAATCCTTCTTACATCCGCGTTGGATCCGAAACCTTCTATTTGTTGTGAAAAAAAACTAAAATAAATGCGGAGTGTATAATCTTATTCCTCCTACATTAGTTAATAATTTAAGGGGGTTTTACCTGGAATGAAAGAAAAAAATGGATTCATGAGGGTTTAATTACCGAAGCGCTTCCCAACGGTATGTTCCGGGTTCGTTTAGATAATGAGGATCTTAGTCT